TAATGAAAGGGTTACTAGTCTGGATACAGCACAACCGTTTTATTAGATTGAAATTGAATAACTACGTTCGATTTAATAAGTACCTTCCGTCACAAATTAAGTACCTTATGTCAGAATTTACGTACCGTGTGTCAATATTGGAAAATTCTATGGCCCGAACCTTTAGTATTATCTTATTTATTACCTGTGTCTACTATTTAGGCAGAATGCCTTCACCCCTTCTTACTAACAAACTGGAAAGACCCTTAACAATGGAAGAAGAGGGAGATGTAAAAATAGAGAGGGCTTTCGAAACGAAGGGGACTAAACATAAACAGGAACTCTTCTGGTTTGAATTTGTTGAAAAACTTCCTGTGATCCTTCTTTTTGATTATAAAGATTGGAATCGACCATTACGATACATAAAAAACAATGACAGGGATTTTAAAGGGGCTGTAAAAAGCGAAACGTCACAATATTTTTTTGATACATGCCGAAGTGATGGAAAACAAAGAATCTCTTTTACATATCCGCCCAGTTTGTCAACTTTTTTGGAAATGATACAAAGAAGAATAGACGAGTTCCCGTTCGAAAAACCATCCTATGATGAACTGTATAATCATTGGGTTTATACAAAGACCAAAAAAAAGAACAAGATAAAAAACGAACTACTTAATAGAATTAAGGCTCTAGACATGGGATTTCTTTCTCGGGATATACTTGAAAAAAGAACTAGATTGGTTAAGGATAATGATAAGGCTCAAAAAAAAGACCGGCCTAATCAAAAATTATACTTGTCTCAAGAGTATGATCCTTTTTTGAACGGACCATATCGTGGAACACCCCAACAGTGGTTTTCACCTTCAATCAGAAATCAAAAAAATTTTAGAAAGACAGTTAAAATAAATAAGATTCATGGTATCCTTCTTTCTGATACTAATTACACTGATTACCAAGACTTTAAACAAAAAGAATTTGAACAGGAAATGGATACATTTTATAAAAAAGCATTTTCAAAAGAATTTTCAATGGAGACATTTTTTAAAAAAGAATTTTCAACAGAAATGAATCTTTTTTACACTTTCATCCGTAAATTTGTTAGAAAAATGTCACCCATAAATTTGTTAGAAAAACATAAAAAGTATAAAGACGAATTTTCAACTTTGCGACCCCTAGAAATGAATATTTTTTTCACTTTCATGCGTAAATTTGCTAGAAAAACAGGATTGAGTCTCAATTTGAAGGTCCCTTCTTTATTTTCAGAAAAAAAACATGATAAAAAAAGAAAAAAAAACTCTATTGGAATCAAAGAAATCGGCAAAAAAGTCCCTCGATGGTCATCCAAATTAATCAGCGAAATGGAAGGAGAATTTCTCGACTACGTATCTGGGAGAGTGCAGAAAGAACCCCATCTTTGCTCAAGAGTACTGAAAGAAATAGTGCTAACTAAAGAGCCGAAAAATTTGGCTGATCCCTATGCGCGCCAAGACTACGCGATTTACCTAGATATATTGAATGAGCCGGATTTTGAGCGAGACCTAATCATGAGTTCTACACGCGCTCAAAGGCGGAAAGTTATTATTTTGAAACTGCTTCACCCAAAGCCGCAGTCCCCGCTTTTTTGGGGCAGAATCAAAAGTGTCCTCGGTTATTTTTTTACTCATCCAATAAAATTTATTTTTATAAATTGGATGGGTAAAAGAACAAAATCCAAAATTTTAAATTCTACAAAAAAACAGACAAAAACAAGAGAGGAAAAAGCGAAGATCACATCCCAGGAAAAAAAAAGGGAAGAACTAATGCGGATACAAATGGAGAGCGTATGGGAAAACCTGCCCTATGGGCAGGCAATACGAAGTTCCTTATTACTAATGCAATCGTTTCTTAGAAAAAATATAAGTCTCCCTTTACTCATAATAGCTAAAAATATTGGACGTTTATTATTTTTGCAAGTTCCTGAGTGGGCTGAGGATTTTCAGGAATTGAATAGAGAAAGGCTTTTTCCATGCACCCATCTTGGTGTTGGACTAAACGATCAAGAGGTTTTGAACCATTTGATGGAAGAAGGTTTTGACATAAAAATCCTATATCCTTTCCGCTTGAAACCTTGGCACAGATCTAAGCTAAAAGCTCCTCGCAGAAATCGAATCAAAAAGAAAAAAAAAAGAAATGTACAAATCAAAAAGAAAAAAAAAAGAAATGTACAAAAGGAAGTGGAAGATGATTTTGGTTTTTTAACCATTTTGGGAATGGAAACTGAATATCCTTTCGGTTCTCCCCGAAAAAGATCTTCTTTGATGACTTCCTTTTTTAAACCCATTTTTAAGAAACTAGGAAAAAAAATGAAAAAAAAGAAGGCTTTTAAAGATTTTAAAGTTCTAGGAGTTTTCAAAAAAGTAATATCAGAATTCTCAAAGAGAAATCAAATTCCATTAGTTAGATCGAAAAAAATAGATGAATCAAGTGAAACAAAAAAAGATTCTATAATCAACAATCAGATAATTGAAGAATCGTTTACTCAAATTCGATCTATAGATCGGGCAAATTCTTTACAGACAGAACAAGAAATGAAGAATCTAACTGATAGAACAAGCACAATCAAAAATAAAATACAAGGACTTACAAAAGATAAAAAAAAAGAAACTTCCGGAATAAATAGTAGTACAAATTCTAATGTAGAATCACAACCACTAAAAAGGATTTGGCAAATATTAAAACGAAGAAACGCTCGATTAATCAGTCAATTCCATTATTTAAAATTACATTATTTTCTCAAAATTTTTATTGAAAAAATATACATAGATATCTTTCTACGTATCATTAATATTGCCAGAATCAATACACAACCTTTACCAGAAAAAAGGATTGAGAAATACATTTCTAATAATGAAAGAAATCAAAAAAAAATGAACTTTTTTTCGGTTTCGACTATCAAAAAGGCACGTTCTAATTATACTATTAGAACTAGTAAGAAGAATTCACATATCTTTTATGACTTATCTTCCTTGTCGCAAAGATATGTATTTTTAAAATTATCACAACCCCAAGCTATTAACCTGTCTAAGTTAAGATCTGCTCTTCAATATCATGGAACATCTTTTTTTCTTAAGACTGCAATAAAGCATTCTTTTGAAATACAAGGAATATTTCATTCCGAATTAAGGCATAAGAAACCTCGAAGTTATGATCAATGGAAAAACTGGTTAAGAGGCCATCCTCAATACAACTTATCTCCGATTAGATGGTCTAGATTAATACCACAAAAATGGCGAAATAGAGTCAATCAACGTTGTACGGCTGAAAATAAAGATTTTCAAAAATGGAGTTCAGATGAAAATGAAAAAGACCGATTATTTCATTACACAAATGAAAATTTGTGTAAAGTATATTCAGTACCAAATCAACAAGAGAATTTTCAAAAATACTATAGATATGGTCTTTTATCATATAAATCTATTAATTATGAAACTAAGAAAGACTCATCTATTTATGGATCAACATTACAAGTAAATAAGAAGAAAAATCTTTCTTATAATTCCACTATACACAAATTATTTAATGTTAATGAGGATATTGATCTCAATAATTTTCTAAGAAGGGCTAATATTATTGATAGTGACAAAAAGCCAGATCGAAAATATTTTGATTGGAAAATGCAAAATTTTGCTCTAAGCCAATTTGATATTGATAATGATAATAAAGCTTTTCATTATATTCAAATTCGTCAAAATCCAGAGATCAATCCACCCAACTCCAAAGAAATCTTTTTTGATTGGATAAAAATAGATAAAGAAAGACTAAGTCACCCCGTAACAAATTGGGACTGCGAACCTCGGCTCTTCCCAGAACATGTGCTACTTTATACTGCATATAAAGTGAAACCGTGGATTATACCAAGTCCACTTTTTCTTGGAAATTTGTCTTTCCCTATTAGTTTTAGTGAAACTAATAAAGAGATTCAAACTCAAAAAAATTTGGATTTTATACCCATTGAAAAAAGACTTCTTGTATCAAGGACAGGAACAGAAATTATAGAAACACCTTCTGAGAACTTGTACATGAAAATAGGTGGCGAAGCGTTTAGAGGAAGAATAAGAACCCCCGATTTAGTTCAGTATTGGGTTTTTCAATTGAAATGGCACAATTATTTTGTGGGGAAAACAATACCCGGATTAATGCGACAATTTTCAGCCCAGCTAGAGTGGAATCTAAATTACAACAAAGTGAGCAAGTGGATGATAACCTATCTGAGCAATAACCTATTGAGTATAAATCAACATCTCATTCACTATGAAACTACACTAGAGATGGATGAACTGGGGCAACTTGAGGTAATGATTCTCGAATCGAATCGTCTGTATCTAGGAACTTATAGCCAAATTATTATGTATCAGACCATACGCATTTCGTTGGTTGATCAAAGTAAGCAAGAAATTAATCAAAAATACCGAAACCAAAGATATCTTAGCCATCAAAGAAGAACAGGAAATAGAAAGAAAAATCATTATGATTTTCTTATTCCCGAAACTATTTTATCATCTAGACGTCGTAGAGAGTTGAGAATTCTAATTTCTTTCAATTTAAAGAATAGGAATGGTGTGGATAAAAATCCAATACTTTGCACCGAGCCTAAGATAAGAAACTGGGGTTTATTTTTGAATAAAAGTAAACATCTTGGTAGAAATCAAAAAAAATTAATGAAATTCTTAATGAAATTAAAGTTCTTTCTTTGGCCTAATTATCGATTAGAAGATTTAGCTTGTATGAATCGTTATTGGTTTGATACCAATAATGGGAGTCGTTTCAGCATGTTAAGGATATATATGTATCCACGATTCAAAATTCGTTGAGGGTACATTCTTTCTCTATATTCCCTTGTATCAAGCTTTCAAAGGGCTCATTCAAGACTTACTCGAACAATACCCTATAATTTGAATTATAGGGTATTATGAAAGGAAACAAAACGGCGTAACATATGCCTTGTTTTACATCCCAGTTTCATATAAAATGCTACGATACTAAGTCAATGACGTATCAATTAGATCTACAAATGCATCAAGGAAATCTTCGTAATTTTAGGTTTCAGTTATTCACTTTTGTGAGTGTAAAAACCCTCTTTTTATATCCCTATCCGAATCAAATTCAAAATTGGATTGATTCATATTAATTGATAAAATAAGCAATCCATAAAGAAATTCAAATTCTTGTGTATACTACATTAAAATAGCCGGTATTATTATTACTGATCAATCAAATTCATATCTGTTCTGTAAAAAGGGGAGGGGGAAATTCTTTTATGCTAAAAGATGCATTCGTTTCAATTATTTTGCAAGAGGAAAATAAAGAAAACAGAGGGTCCGCTGAATTTCAAGTAGTTAATTTCACCAATAAGATACGGAAACTTACTTTACATTTGAAGTTGCACAAAAAGGACTATTCGTCTCAGAGAGGCCTGCTAAAAATTCTGGGAAAACGTCAACGGCTGCTGGCTTATTTGTCAAACAAAAACAGAATACGTTATAAAGAATTAATTGGTCAGTTGAATATTCGAGAAACAAAAAACAAAAGCTGATAAATTTGAAGAGTTGGTTTGAATTATTCGCTTCAATTGTAATGAACTTCTTTTCGCTTTCAGCAATTCATGGAAGAATGAATCGGGAAAAAACCTATGACTACGCCAGTTACAAGAAAAGACCTCATGATAGTCAATATGGGTCCTCACCACCCATCAATGCATGGTGTTCTTCGACTCATTGTTACTCTAGATGGAGAAGATGTTATTGACTGTGAACCAGTATTGGGTTATTTACATAGAGGTATGGAAAAAATTGCGGAAAACCGAACAATTATACAATATTTGCCTTATGTAACACGTTGGGATTATTTAGCTACTATGTTCACAGAAGCAATAACTGTAAATGCACCGGAGCAGTTAGGCAATATTCAAGTACCTAAAAGGGCCAGCTATATCAGAGTCATTATGCTGGAGTTAAGTCGTATAGCTTCGCATTTGTTATGGCTTGGCCCTTTTATGGCAGATATTGGGGCACAGACCCCTTTCTTCTATATTTTTCGAGAAAGAGAATTGATATATGACCTATTCGAAGCTGCCACCGGTATGCGAATGATGCATAATTTTTTTCGTATCGGAGGGGTGGCTGCTGATTTACCTCATGGATGGGTAGATAAATGTTTGGATTTTTGCGATTATTTTTTAACAGAGGTTGCTGAATATCAAAATCTTATTACACGCAATCCTATTTTTTTAAAACGAGTTGAAGGAGTGGGCATTATTGGCGGAAAGGAGGCAATAAATTGGGGTTTATCGGGACCAATGCTACGAGCTTCCGGAATACAATGGGATCTTCGTAAAGTTGATCAGTATGAGTGTTACGACGAGTTCGATTGGGAAGTCCAATGGCAAAAAGAGGGGGATTCATTAGCTCGTTATTTAGTACGAATCAATGAAATGGCAGAATCCATAAAAATGATTCAACAGGCTCTAGAAGGAATTCCGGGGGGGCCCTACGAGAATTTAGAAATCCGACGCTTTGATACACTAAGAGATCCGAAATGGAATGATTTTGACTATCGATTTATTAGTAAAAAACCTTCTCCGACTTTTGAATTGTCGAAGCAAGAACTTTATGTGAGAGTTGAAGCCCCAAAAGGAGAATTGGGAATTTTTCTGATAGGAGATAAGAGTGTTTTTCCTTGGAGATGGAAAATCCGACCACCGGGTTTTATCAATTTGCAAATTCTTCCTCAGCTAGTTAAAAGAATGAAATTGGCTGATATTATGACGATATTAGGTAGCATAGATATCATTATGGGAGAAGTTGATCGTTAAAATGATAATTGATACAACAGAAGTACAGGCTATTAATTCTTTTTCGAGATTGGAATCCTTAAAAGAAGTCGATGGGATCATATGGATGCTTGTTCCTATTTTCAGTCTTGTATTAGGAATCACAATAGGTGTACTAGTAATTGTTTGGTTAGAGAGAGAAATATCTGCAGGGATACAACAACGTATTGGACCTGAATACGCCGGTCCTTTTGGAATTCTTCAAGCTCTAGCAGATGGCACAAAATTACTTTTCAAAGAGAATCTTCTGCCATCTCGGGGAGATATTCGTTTATTCAGTATCGGACCATCCATCGCAGTCATATCGATTCTACTAAGTTATTTAGTAATTCCTTTTGGCTATCGTCTTGTTCTAGCTGATCTCAGTATCGGTGTTTTTTTATGGATTGCAATTTCAAGTATTGCTCCCATTGGACTTCTTATGTCAGGATATGGATCAAATAATAAATATTCCTTTTTAGGCGGTTTACGAGCTGCTGCTCAATCAATTAGTTATGAAATCCCATTAACTCTATGTGTGTTATCAATATCTCTACGTGTGATTCGTTGAGACATAAAATTGACCCTACTTCTTTTCTTTCTAGAAAGGGCTTTTGCTGAGTTGAATATATATTTTTCTTTTTGATTCATCCTTCGGGTTGATGAACTAAACC